AAAAAAAAATGGAAGAAAAGCAAAACGCTTCATTAGAAAAACAGTTAGAAAAAAAAATAGGACTGGAATCGACACATTGATTTTTTTTTTCGCAATTCTTTTGAACCGTATGCATCCAAAAGTGCACGTACGGTTCCACAGGGATACAATTTTGCCCTAATCAACCGACTTCATCGAGAAAGATTACTCTTTTTAGGCCAAGAGGTTGATAGCGAGATCTCTAATCAACTTGTTGGTCTCATGGTATATCTCAGCATAGAAGATGCTACTAGGGATCTTTATTTGTTTATAAACTCTCCAGGCGGATGGGTAATACCAGGAATAGCCATTTATGACACTATGCAATTTGTGTCACCCGATGTACATACAATATGCATGGGATTAGCCGCTTCAATGGGATCTTTCATTTTGGTCGGAGGAGAAATTACCAAACGTCTAGCATTCCCTCACGCTTGGCGCCAATGAGTTTTTTTATAAAAAAAAAAAAGAAGACTATGCCTTCGCTCTATCGAATATGAATCAAAAAGAATAAGTAATAATAGCATGGCACTTCGAGTTCGATATGAGCAAACCATTATTGTTTTTTCCTAACATGAGATTTTCTATCGAGATAGTAGTATGAGGTTATTACCAATTTGATCTTATGTGTCAAGAGTTAATTTCAGCGTCACAAACCATTTTTCTTCCACACCAGAAGTCTCTTTATTATCTTTATGTTATCAGAGAAAGAGTAAAAAAATGGAAAAAATCATTTTATCCTTCTTGGATTTGGATCGTATCAAAAAGAAACTTTGGGATTGCTAAACCACAGACAACAGACAAGATAATATAGATAAATTATATTATATATTTATAATTATAATATAATTTATATTTATTATTTATTTTATTAATTATTATATATAATTTATATTTATTATTATTTATTATATATTTATATATATATATATAAATATAAAGTATATATATAAAGCAAAGCAACAGAACCATCATAGTATTTTTCTTTAATAATATGAAAGGAAGGGTGGTAAATGGATCATCTAAACATTTGGATCGGATGAGTTATATTTATTTTTTTTTCGATAGAAGAAATTCTATTGAAAAAGGAAGAAAATTCCATTGCAGAGCCGTATGCAATGCAATGTACAAAAGATGCCCGTACGGTTGTTTAATTTATTCTTGTTTTTTTGATTCCCCCTTACTTTCATCAAATCGTACGAGATATGCATAGAAGAACAGTTCATGATGTTATATCAATATCATCAGGGTTATGATTCACCAACCTGCTAGTTCTTTTTATGAGGCACAAGCAGGGGAATTTATCCTGGAAGCAGAAGAACTGTTGAAGCTTCGCGAAACCCTCACAAAAGTTTATGTACAAAGAACGGGTAACCCTTTATGGGTTATATCCGAAGACATGGAAAGGGATGTTTTTATGTCAGCAACAGAAGCCCAAGCTCATGGCATCGTTGATCTTGTAGCAGTCGAAAATGAGAATACTGGGGATTTTATATAAATATAGAATTACATTTAAAAATTAAAATTTCCGTGATTTGATAGTGAATATAAATCATTCATAATCATCAACCATCAGGTTAAGATCGATCTAAGCCAACCCGCTCTATTCTATCTAGAATGAGATTATATATACACGACATGCCAACCATTAAACAACTTATTAGAAACGCAAGACAGCCAATAAGAAATGTCACGAAATCCCCCGCTCTTCGAGGATGTCCTCAGCGTCGAGGAACATGTACTAGGGTGTATGTGCGACTCGTTCAGTTCATATCATGAGTTTTAAGAAATTAAAAAAAATTTCCAGTATCAATGACCACTACCAATGAATAGGATAGATAGAGTGAAAGACCACCATTTAATTTACTATCTAAATGACTATCTAAAAATGAGGATCTATCATCTACCTATTATGTAATGTAATGTAATTTATGGTTTCTATTGGTGCAAATCCAATCACTCCGTTTTAGATGAGAAGCAATGCTCCATTGGTAGCAAATAGTTATCCATTAAGCGGAGGAAATTGTCTTATAAGAAGCAAAAAGGTTATGCTCCTATTCTGAAAAAAAAAACGGACTAACAGGGTCAGCTACCTAGCCAACTTTCAGAATTAAATGCCGTCACTGTATGGATAGCTTTTTTGTGAAAAGGACTATTACTTTTACTTTATAATTATAATTTTAAAAAGAATTCTAATTGAAAAGGGGATGGGGTAGAGCCAAAGAGTGTGAACTATACAAGTTCACAATCAAATTCGATGAAATGAAAGAAGAGGCTCCGGTGTATAGAGAGGACCTCACCGTTTTAGAAGTTACCATAGAAACGAGGAAACCCACTATTTAGTAGCAGTCGAATTTATTATTTCCAGTCGAGATACCTGGAAGGAAAAAATTGTGGTCGGGAAGGTCATAGTAGCAAAAGCCATTGGAATTTATATTTTATATATCGGAAGAATCCGTTTTGTTATTAATCGACCGGAGGAAAAGGATGACTGAAAGAAGAGAAATCCATTAGTTATTCAAGAAAGTTTCATTTGATTTAATGACCAGAGTTAAACGGGGATATACAGCTCGAAGACGTCGAAAAAAAATTCGTTTATTTACATCAACCTTTATAGGTGCTCATTCAAGACTTACTCGAACGAGTACTCAACAAAGAATGAGAGCTTTGGTTTCCTCTCATCGAGATAGGAGCAGGAAAAAGAGAGATTTTCGTCGTTTGTGGATCACTCGGATAAATGCAGTAACTCGTGAGGATAGGGTATCCTATAGTTATAGTGGATTCATACACAATCTGTACAAGAAACAATTGCTTCTGAATCGTAAAATACTTGCGCAAATAGCCCTATCAAATAAGATTTGTTTTGATATGATTTCAAAAAAAATCATCAATCAATCAAATACAAATAAAGGAATAAAAGAATCTTAATAGAATATACTATACAGGAAACAAGAATGATTGAAACAGAATTTCCCGGAGAATGGACTCCGGGAAGATAGAAGAAAAATAAATTTAGTAGTAGGAATAAACGAGTATCTTTCAATAAAAAACATATTTATTACCCATTTTTCCTTTTTTATAACACAAGAATCAACTCTAGATTATAGGTTTTTCGAGCAAAACATTAATCTGAGCTTGAGTTCCGATTGGAGTTTTGAGGAGTATGTCTATTTATTTTTGGTTCTACGACCAGTAATGGACTCCCCTCTCTCCAATTGTTTCTCATTATTACGAAAAGGTAACGAAGATAAAATACGAGCTTGTTTTATAGCAATAGTAATTAATCGTTGTTGTTTCAAGGTCAACCTATTCATCCGTCTAGATAAGATTTTTCCTTGTTCACTAATAAATCGACTAATTAAACTCATGTTTCTATAATCGATTCGATCCCCCGATCCAATTGGGGGTAAACGCCTACGAAAAGATCGCTTGTATTTACGAAAAGGTTGTTTGGATTTATCCATGGTTTGCTTATTCCTTGTTTGTTTATTCCTTGTTTATATTTTATATATATTCTTTATATCCTTCCTTATATATACTTATATATATATATTTATATATATATAAATATATAAATTATAAATAATTAATATAAATATAAATATATAAAATATAAATAAAATAATCTATAAAATACAATTCTATTTTTTTTTATTCATTTAAGATCCGACCAAAATAGGATTTGGTTTGTATTATCTATGTGAAGATGTAAAGTTCTTACTCTTCCCACTCCTTGGAAAAATAACACATGCATTCTGTTCCATCTATTTCTTTATTTCCCCATGAATCGTATATTTTTTACAATAGCGACAAAATTTTCTCAATTCTAATCGATTCGGTGTATTGTGTCGATTCTTTTGAGTAATATATCTAGAAATGCCCGGCGATCCTTTATTGACACCCTTTCGAACACAACTGGTACATTCCAAAATCACTAGAATTCTGATATCTTTACCCTTGGCCATGAACCTCCTTTTCATTTTGGATCGACTTCACTTTTGAACTCTCCTCATTTTTTTTTATCCGAACAAAAAACAAAAGAAAATAAGAAGAAAAGAAAAAATATAATAAAATATATAAAAATTTAATATTTACTAATTAAAATTAAAAAAATATATATAATTACTAATTAGAGATGGAATCTATAAATATTTTTTTTTATTAGAATTCGAATGACTTCGAAGTACTATAATCTAATTAGTATGAATAACTATAACAATAAAAAAAGAGAGTCATATTCATTAATATAAGAATGAAGAATATTAATAATATAGTAATAATTAAGTAATACTATTTTTTCTAACTAGGAATTATTCCTATCCTAATTCCTAATCTCAGTATTTCATTTAAGTATCTTCTTTCTATGTTATAATTTCGTGGAACCACCCCTAGACTGTATCCACATTTCCATTTCTTTTCTCCCAAATTATATCGTGGATTCACTGTATTTTGACTGAGGTTCGATACACTTTTGTTTTCCTATCCTAAAGAAAAGGGGAGCGAAATTGAAGCCATGTTACGTAGAATGGTATCTCAAATCTTCTTCATTTCTTCACATATCAATACAAGAATTCAATCAGAATTAAAAAAAAGGGAATGACAAGGCATCTGGAAATAAACGATTAATTTCTATCAATAGACCCGCTAAAGATCCAAACCATAGAGTGGTTAGCACAGGTACCGTGGAGAGATATGTTTTTATATCTAGCATTGAAAATCCTCCTTCTTCTTTGATATTTTTTTTTTATTTTTTTTTATTATATTATTTTATTATATTATATATTTATATTATATATTTATATATATTTATATATAATGTATAATGATGTATAATGATAATGTTATATTAGCTATATTAAGTTAATTAAGTAAGTTAATTAAGTTATAATTTAATGTATTTTTATATTTTTTATATTTTAATTATCTAATTTTAATATTTAAAATTATTAATATTAATTATTTTTTTTTTAATTATATTAAAC